AATAGAAGTCTTTGGTTGATCTAAGTTCATGTAATTTATTCTTTAATTAATATTTTCTTTTGGTCAATCTTTGAATTGAATAAAACCGACTGAAATGGGAATCGCTTTATAGAACCTAATTTTTTTTACAATTCCCTAATATCGTAATCTTTTTTACTATTCTTCTAGATCTTATATACTTTTTTGTCTATTTATGTGTATATTTCTGTTCACGAAGAAGATTATCTCGAGCAAGGCATAGATTACCTTGCACTAAGCTAAAAAAGACTATTTCGAAACTTAGTCAATGGTGGCCCTCCATGGATTCACCTATATAAGCCGCAGCTAAAGTTGCAAAAATAAGAGCTTGAATACCACTTGTAAATAATCCAAGGAACATGACAGGTATAGGAACCACTAAAGGTACTAAAGAAACAAGAACAACAACTACTAATTCATCCGCTAATATATTTCCAAAAAGTCGAAAGCTAAGTGATAAAGGTTTTGTGAAATCTTCTAAAATGTTAATAGGTAAAAGAATTGGAGTTGGTTGTATATATTTACCGAAATAACCTAATCCTTTTTTGCTAAGGCCCGCATAAAAATATGCTATTGACGTAAGTAAAGCTAAAGCAACGGTAGTATTTATATCATTCGTGGGTGCGGCTAACTCCCCATGAGGTAACTCTATGATTTTCCAAGGTAAAAGCGCCCCTGACCAATTAGAAACAAAAATAAATAGAAACAAAGTTCCAATAAAGGGAACCCATGGACCATATTCCTCTCCAATCTGGGTTTTGCTCACATCTCGAATAAATTCAAGGATATATTCGAAGAAATTCTGACCGTCAGTAGGAATGGTTTGTGGATTCCGAACAGTTACAATGGCTGAACCTAATAAGATAAGAATTACAACCCAAGAAGTAATAAGTACTTGGGCATGGACTTGGAAACCGCCTATTTTCAAATAGAAATGCTGGCCTACTTCCACCCCGGATATTTCATATAACCCCTTTAATGTGTTAATGGAATATGATAGAACATTCATATTGTCCTCTGAAAGAAAGAAAACTTTACAAGAAATTATTTTGATTCAACCGTCTTTTTTTCTACTTGCTCACTTGAATTGTATATTTTATATTTTATATACCAACTAATCACATAATATCCCCAGTTTTTTATCTCTTTTATGAGATTCCGAAATAGTAATGGATTTCGTCAATCTATGGAATTCAAAAAAGAATTTATTTATCTTATTATTAATCAGGGATTTCGTATATAGCTAGAACGCCCTTCACAAATCGCAAATACTAATTTGTTAAGAATTAAGCGGATTGAGGCTATAGCGTCATCATTCGCTGGAATCGAAATATCTGTGAGATCCGGGTCACAGTTTGTATCAATTAAACAAATTGTTGGAATTCCCAAAGTGATACATTCTTGAAGAGCCATATATTCTTCTTGCTGATCAACGATTATTACAATATCGGGTAACCCTGTCATATATTTAATCCCGCCCAAATATGTTTGCAAGTGAAATAACTGTCTCTTTAATCGAGCCGCATCCCCTTTCGGAAGGCGGTTGATTCCCCCTGTCTTTTGTTCCATTCTCAAGTCCCTGAACTTTTGAAGTCTCATTTCTGTAGTGGACCAATTCGTTAAAAGGCCACCTAGCCATTTTTTATTAACATAATGACACCGAGCTCTTATTGCAGCCCGCGCTACTGGATCAGCTGCTTTATTTTTGGTACCAACAATTAAGAATTGTTTTCTCCTACTTGCTGCATCAAAAACTAAATCACACGCTTCTGATAAAAAACGAGCAGTTCTAGTAAGATTTGTAATATGAATACCCTTACGCTTTGCAGAGATATAAGGTGCCATTTTTGGATTCCATTTTCTAGTAGCATGACCAAAATGAACTCCTGTTTCCAACATCTCTTTCAAATTAATGTTCCAATATCTTCTTATCATTTCTCTCCACACTTTCTCTCTTTTTTTTTTCAAAGAAAAAAAAAGAAACGAGATACCCTGAACTAAATAATTGTTCCGATGGAACCTTTTCTTTTCCCGTAATTGGACGTTGATACACGATCCAAGCGATTAATTTCTTTCTATTCTTTATTATCTTTATATTATCTTTATTTATTACTATATTTTATTTATTACTCTATATTATCTTTATTTATTACTTTTATTTATTACTATTAACAAATATTAACAAATCACATGGAAATGTAAGAAATCAAAGGAACACTGACAGTTAAAAGGACGAATCCACTCTTAGGAATCGTTAAATCCTATAAATGATTGTTCTGATATATTATAGAAATTTTTTGAAATGCAAGAATCAAATAACTCTCTGTGGTGAAACAAAATATCTCTCATTTCTCCCTCGAATAAATTCTTCTTTTTGGTTTTGAAAGGAATGATCTTATGTTGGCTTGAGCGGTGCGTTAATCCTTTGAATCCGGTACCAACGGGTATCATACCACCTAGAACGACATTTTCTTTCAGGCCT